GTACGGGGCACCTCTTCCGGTCGAGGTAGAATCTCCTGCTTGAGTTGCTTGTCTTGAGGGAGAACGGCTGGTACGAAAGGCAGCATAAGGAAGACGGATAGGTTGCTAGGCAAGTAAGAAAGGGGAATTACTTACTCTAGCGCCAGCACTTTCCTTATAATATCCTTATTCTAGTTTACTTATATCCCAATCCAAGGGGACAACACGCCCTCTGGGCACAGCGCTACCTGATAGAAGAAGAAGGAGCCTCCTACCAAGGTATCTGAGTTACGGTCATTCCTTGGTTTGGTGAATTACTTTCGGCGGTTCATCAAGGGATTTTCTGCAAAAGCAGCGGAACTCTTAAAGAAGAACAAGTCGTGGGAGTGGACCAAGAGGTGCCAGAATGCTTTCGAGGGGAGCTTCTATCGAAAAAAAACTTACTTACTGTTGATACTCGAAAGTCCTATTAGGCAGTAGTGGCAAGCACAAGAGAAAGGAGCTTTCCTAGATCTCAGGCGGGGAATCCTCATTGTTTTGCGTCTTGTCGAACACAGGAACTTATGTAACACTAGAATCCACCTTTATGTCATAAATAGATCCAGGAAATCTTTTTGAATCTTCCTTGACTTGAAAGCTGGATGGAAGGATTTCTTTCTTTTTTGTTTTGCCCATTCGAGTGTTCTTTGACGATGACATCATAGGCACCAGACCCTCGGTCTGTCTGTGCTGTTTCGAATGATCGGGTTTCAACGGCAAGCAGCTAGGGAAGCATTTATTCCCAAGCGATAGAGCTTGGAGTTCATATTGATGCCTTAGTCCACTTCGAGATAGAAATCTACTAATAATGGAAAAAGATATGCTCTTGAACTCCAACAGTAAGTTGATCAGTTACTATCGGTAGGGACGGGAGACAAAACTGCCACTGATGGGCAAGCGATAAGAAGCCTGAAAGCGATTCTTACACAAGATACGATGACAGGGAGGGAGTTCGATCAAGAATAGACAGAAAAAAAGGCTGCTAGGCTCCTTTCTTTCTCATGGGAGGGGTTCGCATCCAACCCTTATCGATACCCCTCGCTAGGACACTTTAGTGAATCGGGTTTTGATCCGGTTCCGAAATGAGGCGGTGTTACCAATGACTCGATACCCTGCTGCTACCGAATGAAGTTCGTCCTCCCCCTCTTTCCCTAAAAGTGCAGCCTCCCGTAGATAGATGTCCCATAGAGCCCCCCTCCTCCCCGGGGTCGGGAACGAAAGCTTTCTTATGTGGGCAGAGACTTCAGGATCGACCATAACTGAAGGACCCTCTGGTTCGACATTCTATCTCTCTGGGTGCTCTGGAAATCTAAAACATTTGTTTGAATTCCCCTGGTGGGTGGATTGTCTGGGCCAGCCGATATCTCTTCATTCGGACCAGGAGAGAGAAAGTAAGCGTTTTTAACCATTCTGCCTTCAAGAGCCTTTATTGGGACATCGCCAGGCCAGGCGACATCTAAGGAAGATTGACCACCGTCGATTGAAGACTAGGCGTCGAATGCCCTCTTAGTGGTACTTCTTTTTTCACGCTCTCGAGATGAGCGCTCACTTTATTCATGCTACCGCTGAACTTAGTGACATATGGGATAGATGTAGGCATTCCCGCTCTTGGAGGACAGAGTCAAGCAAGGGATTGATGCGAGCTGTTAGCGCTTTCCTGTTGATGCGGCATTAATGTCTCTTGCTGGTGGAAGGACAAATGCCCAATGTCTTAGAGAAGGAGCTATTGGGGATATCATAGGTAAGAATGAAGCCAGAAGGGCTTTTTTCGACAAGAATATAGGCTGTTGAAAGCTCTCTCTGTTGGCTCTTACTCTTAGCCTTTCCTGCTTTACTGCTTGGAGGAAGAGAATCAGCTGTTACAGACCCGGCTGTGAAAGAAGGCAAGTCTACTGACTTGGCTTTTGAAGGACAACTTCCCAGTTAATGTACGAACAGGGGACTAGAAGAAAGAAGCCAACAATCCTATGCTAAAGGAAGAAAAAACGTATATCTTGATCTTAAGTATGAAAGGGGCCCCCTAATGCCCATATTAGCGAAATCTGACTTAATAGGAACTTCACTTGCCTCTATGGCTTCCCTTCAAAGCCGAAATTTAACTCTATGAGTCCCATTTCAAAGTATAAATTTCACTTTACAAGTGGGTTGGTTTCGTCCCATGGATGAGAAGAATACAATTTAGGAGTCCCTTGGATAAGAAATGAAAAATCATAAATCCGTCAAAAGCTTAAAGCGAAAGCCGTTGCTTGTTGGCTGGGATGTGTGTTATATTTCTTTTGTACAAGTTTCAATTTTCCGCTAATTCCACTAACCTTTTCTTTTGGTTATATTTGTTTTTATCGAAGCCGTACATTATTTATCTTTGGTGTTCAATTCAAAATTGAAAACCATATTTATCCGGCTAACTTGAATCTGTTGCTTGTTTTTTGTCCAAGGGGAAATGAAAAATCCGCTATCTAAGACCCCGACTCGGAGATAGGATCACGGAGAGCCCCCTACTAGCGCTCATCCCTTGCTTGATTATATGGATTAGGTCTTTTGGCTTATTGGGTGTATATCATTTTTTGATGTCTTGGCTGGCTTGGAAGGCAATTAGTATTGCTTCTGTTGTTATTGCTCTCCCCTGTCACTAGGCCACCCCAGCAAGAAAACTCCTGCAAGAAGGCAAGGGTGGAAGCCTTAGCGTCTTTCCCATGGGACAAAGGAAGCCACGAAACCAGATTAATCATTTAAAATTATATCTGAGCTGACAGCATCAGTCCTCCTCTTTAAAGCAGCGGATTTTGTATTCTTACTTCGCGTCGCTACTAATCAAACTGATTGAGCGCTAGCTGTATTAGCGTTAGCGGCTTCCAAAGTCAGACCTTCCACACCTGCTGCTCCTGCTATAGGCTGCTGATGCGGAACGGAAAACTCACAAATAGTGAAGCCCTTGCTTCTTTGTTGAAGTGGACGAAATGTTTCATTGGCCTTGGGTTTCCCAATCATGGTATTTGTATTGGCACCGGCAACAGAGGGAAGACTTTGGCTTGTAAGAAGGAGAAAGGTTTGAGGCAAGGGTGGAAAGAGGCGCTCGGACGGCCATACATATCATATTACGCTCGCTCGGTCTAGCCAGAAGCTAAAGCCGAATCCGCAGAAGCCTCTGTCCCCGCTAAAGCCGAAGAAGAAGAAGAGAGTTTCAGAGAAATCCGAAATTCAGTATACGAGCTCCGCCGTAAAAGAAAGTGGAGTCGCCTCCTTTGAGTACCTAGAGACCGACGGGTACGTGAAGGGTTCCGCCCTCGCTTCTCTTGTGGAGTTTCCTCGGGAGGGGATCAATCCTAAGCCGTGTTCATCACCTGAAAGAATTTTCAAGTGTTTACGAAGGCATGCTTTAGAGATTTTATTCTTCTCAAGGGATCTTGTCATTTCCAATGGCATTGCTTGCTCGCTCCGTTGCTCGTGGGAATTCCACGCCCTAGCCTAGCTGGGGGAGAATTCTTCTTTTTAACTTGAATCTGTTGGAATGATAGTCTTTCGTTTTCTTGGTAGCCCTCCTAACCCAAGGAAGCCAGATTTAGAATATCTCCTGGGCAGAGAGATTAGGGACCGACTCCGAAGCCAATGACAAGCCCTTGAACCAACCCGCGCCGGACCCCTCACTAGAAAGCAAACAGCAAGGGCAGAGCCCCCTGCCGCTACAGACCAAGCAAGGGCTTATTTTTAAGATCTATCATTTGAGACTGAGACTTTTACTTTTCCCTTATACATATAGAGAAAAAATATATACTTATTCGTTGCTCTTTATGTATAGATAGGGAAATATGAAATGCCTTTCTGGTATCTATATCTATTCCCCGAACCCGTCTTTCAACAGATACAAACTAAGCCAAGGAAACCGAACCAGCTCCCTTATAGCAGAAGCAGGGGGCACCAATCCAGGGGAAGAGGAGAATCTCACTTTAAGAGTACGAGTCCCCTTTCCCACATTACTATTACTAATCTGCCCTTTGGGAAGAATGAGTAAACTTTTAAAGTTTAAGTTCTTGATCTGTTAGCCGGCCGGGAGCTCTGTTCTCAGTTTGCCGTTCAGCGTCTATGAATCGAAGATTTCCAATCTCTCCCTGGACTTTACATCCGCTTCCAGATTAGTTACTTGGTTTTGAGCCTAGACCATCCGAAAAAGCTGCTTGATCCGCAGACGCTGTTAGACGTGGATCTGCTCCTGACTAAAGACTACTATCCAACAGGGAATATCTAACAGGGATATCCTGTTTCAAGAGGTGAGTCCGATGGGAAGGCGTAATAGAAATCCGCCCTTGCGTGGGGAGTTCTTTCTAAGGCTGTATCCGTTCCCTTGGTCAAACAAGCAAGTCCAAAAGCCTTATATCTTTATAGGAAGTCCGCTGCTTTTGTAGCTGCTTCTTGTTTTCTTGTTTCCGTGTCCGATTAGAGGAATCTAATTTGCCTATTTGAGGGTGGGCGGTTCTTATGTATGATTTTCTTTTGGATTAGCTGAACACAAAGAATCACTCTATTTGGTCTGATGCGTCCACCTCTTGTCTTGAAAGCCGAACCTCTAGAACTAGAATCGGATTACCTGTTCAAGGGTGTCACGTGCTTATGTAGGATTTTCCTTGTTCCGAAAGGTCAGCAAGGTCCGTATCTTTCTTTAGTAGGGGGGTTCCAAACCTCGCGTAAGTAATAGAGTACAGGGCTAGCCCGAGGCGAACTTAGATTCTTCCTGGGTCGATGCTTTATTTAATAACCAAGAAGTCTAAATTTGACCTTATAGCGGAAGGGTCGCTGCTTTATTTAATAAAAAGTGAATGGGGACGGACTTCGTTGGATATATATGCCTACGTGGAAAGGAATTCCCTTACTTACTATAAAGCTTAGATTGAATAAGGGGAGCTCAGGCACTTTCACATTTTATTTTTTGATAACAGCTTAATGTTACCGCGCAGGAGGTTTCAACCACCCACTTTTATTAGCTTCCGAGCAGGGAAGCCGCTGAACGTTAAAGGGGGCCTCAGCCGATTTAAGATTTCTCACCTTAAACTAAGAATTTCAATTGAAAATCCCTTACCTCAACCTCAACAACGAAGAAAGACCCCTATTACTATAAAACTTCGAATTTGTATCTTCCCTTTCAAGCTGCTCCAAAAGCCACGGACCCAAGTTAACCTACCCAAGCGGGGGCGGTATAAAGACCTCCGGTGGTAAGTTTCATGATAAATTTTATCTTTTATTTAAGACCATATATATCAAGTTACCTTTGATTACTAATTTTGAATTTATATATTATAAGCCTTCCAAGACCTTCCATGGCAAGCCCTGTTCACAAGACAGGCAAAACCCCGCGAGGCACTCGAGGTCTTTATTTATAGCTAACACAAATATACTATGCTAAGCTCTATGGGTTCACTATAAAAATAGAGCTCATTGGGCTCCGGAGAACCTTTGCTTTGCTATCAGAGCAGGAAATGTTCAGTGTGGACAGGTCCCCAGCTGCTGCTTTTTTCGGCTTAAGCTGAGAAGTTAGTTGAGGCGGTTTAACCAACCAATTCCAAACCTGCTTTCGTGGATGCGTAGGTCGAAAGGGCTGAGACTTCAGGATCGACCATAACTGAAGGACCCTCCGGTTCGACATTCTATCTCTCTGGTTGCTCTGGAAATCTATCTACGGGAGCCTGCTGCTACCGAATGAAGTTCGTAGTCCCATCGTTGACAAAGGGTCTATCGTCGAGTCTTTACCCCTCCTTCGAATGCTTAGTTGGGGCTGATTTAGGACTCAAGGGTGCCCTTGCCGTAGCTTCTTTCTACGAGTTAGTTTACGAGCTGTTTCATCAGTTGCTGGTTCGGGCGCTAGAGCCACAGACGCCGTGTAACGGAGCAAGGAAGTATTACCCTACCCCCAGGGGAATGATCATCCCCGCTGCAGCAAGAAAACGTATTTACAATTTCTCATTTCCAACTTTACACTCACCAGCTCGTTAAGGTGTTTTTTCTTTGTTATATACATTTTAGATTCGCTTACCGCAAACCTAGACTATGACGGGATGGAGTTCTCTCCTAAAGGGTGGCATAAATGCAGCCACCGGAGGATAAATAAGAAATGTGTGAAATATTCAATCTAAGGCCCAACTCCAGAAGCTGAAGCAGAGGCCGGTTACGCCGATTCTTCTTATGATTATGAGTCTGATTACCGCCTTTATAGTAACCCTTGAACCTGCCTATTTCAGATGGAAGATTTCTTCCCGTTGGAGGCTAAACAAGATCAAACTCCTCCCTCACCCTGGAGCATCTGTAGATCAAGCAGCTTCTACAAGGACTGATTTTGCCTTTCGACTGGACGAAGTTCCATTTTCTGATTCTGACCTGGTTGGATAAACCGCAAAAGCAGGTCTCCCTCTTGTTCCAGATCTTGCCTCTGTTGCCGTTGGTGGCCTTACCCTTGGAATTTCTCCCTCACCTAAGAAAACTGCTGCTGATCCACATACGGCCGATAAAACTCCCCAAAGCAAAGGGGTAACAAACAACGGCGTACCGAACAAGCAACGGACGACGCGCATATGGAAATGAAAGGGAAGCTTTATCGCCATTTCAAAGGCGTTAGCGCATACGTTAAACACTTCATATTGGCGGAAGTTGAACAAGCAACTCCACAAACAACAGCTCTACGTGCCAACGGCGTGGAACCCAACAATCAAACTCCTGCCTCAACATGGGAGCCGAGCAAGCCGTTCGTCTTGCCTTGGGCATAGAGAAAACAAAAAGATCTGGTGACTGGCAAGCGCCCAATTCACAATTTTGAGATTGATTGCTCGTGGAGTTGGTCGTTCCAAACTAACTTTCATCTGTTAACCGCCTATAAGACAAAGAGGATCTCTTACCCATGATACAAGAATTCTTTTACAAGTTTATCTCCGGCTAAGGTCCAGGCACCTAGTTCCTAGGAGATAGGATCCCCAAAGCCGTGCTCCGTTGACTAGCTTATCCTTAATACTATATAACAAGCAAAATCTAAACTGATTGTTACTATCTATAAATAATTAGCCCATGGGCAGGAACAAACAAAGAAAACGCTAGCTCATCCGTTGCCTGTCTCACGCCTGGTACGGGATAAACGGAGGGTGGGATGGGTTCTTGTAAGGGTGTGGAGCCGTTTATAAAGTGGTTATTGAGAAATTAGGTTTCCTGGCTTTATGGTAAGGGGTCAGATATAAAGCGGATTTTAACCGCTTGTTGGAAGCTCAAACCTCGTGGGCTAGCTCCCCCGTTTCTAACGAAGTTTTATCCGGCTTCCTTGTTCTGCCAAACAACCTTGCTTTTCGGAGGATCCAGGGGTCGAAAGGCGGGCTGCGGCTTATTCATTTAGGACTGCACAAATATACTTTTATAAGCTTATTTGTTGTTGATTTATCTGAGCTCTTGGATCCTACGGTATGGATTGTTGGAAAACAATCTAAGTGGCTTTCGTAGAATGAAAAAAAATTTATTAGGTTAGTTTCTCATTTTATTTTGCCAAGTTCTTGTAGCGCATTCACTAAGTTACTGACGGAATCTCAAATCTGGAGGCTGACTACGGCCTCAGATGATTAGGCGGGGACAGGATTCGAACCTGCAGTCTTCAGGTCATGAGCCTGATGAGTTTACCAATTCCTCTACCCCGCTTCTTCCCCCTCTCTTTCTTTCTTTGACCTGGCACACTGAACACTAAAAAAATATCACCTAACTTCATGTGCACTACACTCGATCAATCCACGAAGGTTTGGCACTTCTCCACCCTCTGCTAGCAGCTTTCTTAATAGACTTTCAATTCAATTTTGAGTGCATGAATCTTACCTAAAAAAAACTCTTATCTTATATACGATAGCACTCGCCATGGATGATACGATTACCTTTCTTGCTCGTCTCTTGATTGAAATGGAAATGTATTTGGCTGCCTCCCTTTGACGTTGCTTGAAATGATAAACTGTCTCAACTTTTTTGCTTTTTCTAAATATTAGATCCTAGTTTCAATTATATGCTTTTGGGATCTTTGCCTTGCAAATGAGGCGGTTGAGCTTAACGCCCCCTTAGCGGCCAGCTGCTTCAGATGCATCGCCTCCCCGAACCCAAGCACCTTTGGAAAAAGATCTCAGTTTGCATAAAGAACCTTTAGGAAAAACTGTTGTTTTCAGGTAAAGTAACCTTACCCTTCTTTGGAAGAAAAAAAGGAACTCTTTAGCAAGAATCTAGGTTTAGCAAGATAGCTGCCAGAAAGACTGAGCCCACGGAGCGGTGCATAGCGCTTAAAGAAGTGGTTTAAGAGTCGCTTTCCGTCCCTTGACTACTTACTTTCCATTTCAAGGGGGATTTTCTTTACCTGACTTGCCTTCAAGCAGCAATGAGAGCAAAGCAAAGGCTGTTCGGTATTATTAACCTGAACCTGATTGCCCATTAGTAATGTAAGGAACTTCTTGATCTATTGATTCAATTAAATTGAGCATTGCCTTGAATGTCGCATTCACTTCCTCGGACATGTTGGCAGTGAAGTTCCTTGCTTTCTCTCTAAGCCCTTAGTCTTGCAAAAGACCATTCCCTCACAATAGGTGCCTCCTTCTCCTCTCAGATGTCCATTCAAAAGACATTTCTCTTGTTCGAGGCATATGAATCTTTTCGATATGCCACTCACTCAAGTGCCATATCTGATTCAACAGCGGCACCGTCTATTGCAAACATAGCACTGAATTCAATAGCACTGGTTTAAAAAAACATCGCTTATAGCGCAAGGGATGCAGATTCCATTCCTGAAACCCTTCCACCGGGAAAGAGCCAAGCAGCTGCTATTTGAACAACGGATATGGAGACAGCGGATGATTGGAACAAAAGCCATTCTTTCACAACCGATTCTGTAATAGCACCAGCGGCGAGTCAAGCAGTTTTTTCTTTTCTTTCACAACTCCTTCCTTCCCTCCCTTAATCCGTCCGTGCCCTTCCTCCAAGACCGCTTATTCTGCTATCTATTATATAAGTAAATTTATGATTCACTTCTTCCTACCTCTGGGTGGGTCCTATCACTTGCTTCCTGTGGGTGAGAGATTCATTCCTGTGCCAAGCCTAAGAGGCTTAGACCGCTACCCCCCTTCGACTAACATTATTCCCCCAGGAACGGAGTCTCTAGCACCCTCGTCTTCCTAGGCTAAGAGCGCTTACTCCTCCCAAATGGAACTTGCTTTCTTAAAACGCATTCCCCTGGCTCCGGGAATTTCTTACTAAATTCAATCCTTTCAGTTAGCATTCAAATGCTACTATATGCTTAACACATTTACTTCGATGTAAGTAACGATGTGCTCTAAGGGAGAAGCATTCTCTATTCCCATCCCGAATCTACTTATCGATACTCGTACAATCCAGTTCTTTCAGTAGGAGAGCAGTAGTAACATCCTGTCTTCTCTTCTATCTCCTCGTCGTTCAGTCAGTGATCTAGTGGCATTCTATCTTGAAGCGAATGCAGCGTAAGGTCGCTTGCGCCTTTCTTCGTTCTCCTCGCTCCGAACCTTATTCAAAGCATCGAGCAAAGAATATTCTATAAGACTAAGGATCAAATATTCTTCCATTTATTATTGATATACATAGCAATTTGATCCAATATGGAATTCACGGCTTTCTATGATGTTATGAGGTTCTGGGTGCAGTAAGTAGTCCGTTTGTGCGTAGGTGGGGTTGGGGGTGTAGTCTTTCTTTTTCTGATGGTTCCTGACGTACTGGAGTTATAACATTTGAATTTCTCTTACATTCTTCGTTCCCGAAATGGATCCTATAAAATATTTCACATTTTCTATGATCATCTCTATTTCAGGTATTCGGGGAATCCTCCTTAATAGACGAAATATTCCTATTATGTCAATGCCAATTGAATCAATGTTATTAGCTGTGAATTCGAACTTTTTGGTATTTTCTGTTTCTTCGGATGATATGATGGGTCAATCATTTGCTTCATTGGTTCCAACGGTGGCAGCTGCGGAATCTGCTATTGGGTTAGCTATTTTCGTTATTACTTTCCGAGTCCGAGGGACTATTGCTGTAGAATCTATTAATAGCATTCAAGGTTAAACATGACTCCTAGAGAGTTACCAAAATACGAAGTTCTCTTCCCCTTTCGTTCTCTTCTTTCTTTTTTCTTTTTACTTGGTTGGCAGGGTCAGGGCCTTTCTCGCTGGGCGAGCGCATCCGATTATAAAGTGCTTTCTTAAACCACTTCCCGTTCAGTTGCTGAAAGATAGAGATAAGGCTTTCTAAATGAGATTGAGTTCGCAGGCTAGAAAGATGCTCTTTGCTGCTATTCTATCTATTTGTGCATCAAGTTCGAAGAAAATATTAATTTATAATGAAGAAATGATAGTAGCTCGTTGTTTTATAGGCTTTATCATATTCAGTCGGAAGAGTTTAGGTAATACTTTAAAAATGACTCTCGACGGGAGAATCCAGGCTATTCAGGAAGAATCGCAGCAATTCCCCAATCCTAACGAAGTAGTTCCTCCGGAATCCAATGAACAACAACGATTACTTAGGAACAGCTTGCGAATTTGTGGCACCGTAGTAGAATCATTACCAATGGCACGCTGTGCGCCTAAGTGCGAAAAGACAGTGCAAGCTTTGTTATGCCGAAACCTAAATGTTAAGTCAGCAACACTTCCAAATGCCACTTCTTCCCGTCGCATCCGTCTTCAGGACGATATAGCCAGAAGGTTTCACGTCTTAGTGGGGAAAAGATTTAGCCCCTGGTGTATCTCGAAAGCAGAAAGAGTAGAACTCATTCGAGAGAGCTTGGTGGTCTTAAGAATGGTTCGGGTGGGGGATTCTTCTAAAATAAAGTGAAAATGCCATGGAAGATTCTATTTTTAATGTTTGGTCTGGATAGTATAGTACTTACTATGCATAGGACTACTAAGGTGAAAAGACAGGATGTATTCCGACGAAATGCTATGGATTCTAGGCGGACTATAATGAGGAGGACGACAGACCCACTCACGATCTACTAAAAGGAAAGTAGCTTGATATTGGTTCGAATCCAATTCGTGGGATGGCCCTCTTGGTCATATAGATGCTTGACGCCTCCATTTTCTCGTTTCGGATGCAAAACACCACACCAGGAATCAGAATTTCAGTTTTTATACGGTAGTGGGTAAGTCGGCTTCACGAAAAAAGATAGGCAAAACCGCCCTTACGCCATGAAAGGCAAGACGGCAGAAAAAGTCTTTTTCCAGTCAACCTATGTAAAATCCTATCCGGCTGAAAGGCTGAATCTTAGCTCTTTTCCTTCTCTTTCTCCTTCTACAAGGGGTAAAAAGCCCTAAACAGCCTACAGGCCGGCATCTTCCTCCGATAGGATAATTTGTCTAAAGGCTGACTCTTCCCGAGTCATCGCCGGACTTTACAAACATTCTTGTCTCGAATTGCTTTTTTAAGCATATGGGGTTTGAGAGGACCAGTCGGCATTTTGTGGAGCACCGCTCAGAGAGAGGCAAAGAGAAAGCAAGATAGCTGGCATTTTAACTCCAGAGTGAAAGTACGCGCCCAGAGCAAAGAAAGCCAACGATCTTTGCTTGACAGTCGAGTCGCTCTTTTCGAACTTTAACTGGCGCAATTAATTCACTGGCTAAGATTCAATTGACCGCCACCAGTTCAACTAAAGGAAGTCGCTTAAGCCAGCTCCTGACGCGAGGTGCTATGGTTTAGAGACCTTGGCTTCGGTTGTGATGGAGGTGGGAATGCTTGCTTGATTAAGAAAAAGTTCTTATTTTTCAATATGGGTCTCAATCAATAGAAAGTCTAGTATGGCAGAACGATAAGCTTAGCTGTGAAAAGAATTGCCCAAGGTTGGGGGAATAGTATGGAATACCGGATTCTTAGTCTGCTTGAAAGGCAGCTACTCTCTTTCGGTCTTCTGAAATGGGAGCTGCTATTGAATCAGCAGAAGAAAGCATCAAAGCGGAGGAATAGCTATCTTTCACAAGCAATTGAGAGTCGATCGGGCATTCCTATGGTTGATAAGGTCCTCCCATTGACCCCACATCTGATTCGGGGGATTCCGGAGAAGGAGGTGCTGTGGCCCCGAACTTCCACATTAAACGACGAAGTGCCATCTTTATCCGAATGAAGAAAGGAACCTACCGGTCCCTCTGCCATATATTGCGGAAAGACGAGACCTTTTAGATTCTAAAAAACAAAACAAGCAACGGCTTCTAGTTTAGACTAGCGCTACAGACGCTATTCATATAGTTATTTAAGAAGCCGTTGTGCGTGAGTATAAAACCACAACTCTCTCTATATACTTATTTACTACTCCTACAGGCTTGACGGAGTTAAGCTGTCTGGAGGGAATTTCTTGTTGTCTAATAAAATGATATCGTCAGTGAAAACTTTTTTCAGATTTATTTTTCAACTATTTTTGCTATTATGATAGAGCTAAAGCTCTATAGATGGTGTTTTCTATTGTATAATTATTTAGTGTGCGAGTTGGAGTTAGAAATACATCAGGATTTCCTGTTCTTACTTGTCTTGATTTTGGTTTTCGTATCATGGATCTTGGTTCGCACTTTATTTCATTTATACTAGAAATATAAAAATTTTAAGATTGAGAAAACTTTTTACATTTCTACGTGTATTGTTTGTTTGTATATGTATTTCGCAGGGTTCGTGCAAATAGCTGAATGCGCTGACAAACCATTAGATCTGGAATTTCGCTTAGGCCCACCAGGAACGCCGCTAGAAAGGGGGGAAGCGTCTCTTCCCACCATACTATATGAACAACGGATTCTAATTCCAGACAATAATTTCATCAACGTTGAACTTGAGCGGAACGAAATGGCTTCTCTAATAAATCGACTTCCTAAGGAAGAACTTAAAGACGTAATTGGGGAAGACTCCATTCGAAAGCCACTAAACGAGTTCAACGCAGAGCAGCAAGCACAATTAAGGGATATAGCTATTAACCACTTTTAATTAAAAAATGAAATCATCGCAAAGATGAAATCTCTTTATCCCAACGATGAATGGGAATTTACAAAAGTCATTCGAGATAAATTCTTTCAAGGACGACAAAAAGATCGGGAGTCTTCCTTGGAAGATCTCCAAAGGATGCTTTACGCTTTAAACGAACAAGGAAAATCCGCAAGTTGTGCAAAAAGGCTCCGATATAATATTTCCAATTGGAATTGGAAAGAATGAAAATTAATTACTATTTTCTGCATATTTACTATACAAGTATGTTCTACTTTGGACTTGGTCATGCAAGGGATCCCCCCAGAAAACATAAAAAAGTCGATTCGCTACCTCTGAACGGAAGGGCCCCCGTTATGTAGTTTTTTTCGCTGAATAAATGAGAGAGAGTGGGAGGGCGGGTCTCTTCTCATTGGGCCCGCTTGGATTATGGTTGGGGCACGCCCCACTGAGGTTTTCTTAAGAAATCATATCAGAATGCTATTCTCCGCTCATCCATCGGAGAGAGGAACAGCCCTAGCTGAGCTTTAACTCCTCGATTCAAGAAGAGTTCAAGGGTAGGAGGAGAATAAGAGGTTAGCAACGTACGAACGTTTTCCAAGCGAGCCATGGGAGTCTAGGTTTTGCGAACTAGCCCGGACCGGAAAAGAAGCAAGCCTGTATAAAGGGTTAGGTCCAATCATTCTCCTCAATTGAAATCGGGCATAACCGTGGGGGATAGGACATAACTCCCGTTGTTTAAGGGTAAAAGGTTCATGAATAAGGTAGTTAAGAAAAAAGTTAGCCGGGGTTGGGAAGGGAAGAGCGAAAGGCTTAGAGCTTTTTTTCAAGCAGCCTACTCTGTGTTTGGGTTAACTATTGATTCAATAATTGCGACAAGAGCTTTTTCTTTCCTTTCAAAGAGGCATTCGATGCCATCATCATTGACTTATGCCTCCTCAACCTATCTGGAGTAGGTCTTTGCCGAGAAGTCAGATATTATTTACGGGATATAAAGTCCGTATAAGAAGATCGCCCGAGAGGGGGTTTTGCCACTAAATGCTAAATCGGATACTGTCTCCGAAGATAAATAACTAGGCTTTTTCGATTCACCAGGCGCGGAAGCTGAATTAAGAAGATAGGTAATAGATGCCGCTGAAGGGTCTGTCTCCCGATCGGATGCTGTCCTTCTAAAGCTCAAGATACCCGAAGCTTTTGGTGTTCGTAGATAGCACCTGACAGAGTTTAGTCAATTATCACGGATGAAAAAGTTAGCGAGCACAGGAAAGAGAGAACAGCTAGTCAAATTACAACCTTCTTCAACTGCTGAGTCAACCCTAAAAGTGGATCTGGCATCAAGCCTATCCACCCTTTTTCCGGGATCAAGTACTACTTATAGAAATAGAAAGCACCAAAGGTAAGGCGGGTTAAGTTAGGGCATCAGTTGCTTCAACTAAAGAATCAGTCAAAACGAACCCTGAAACTAAATCCGCAACAGAGCGAGTAGCCAGGTGTGAATGTTATGGATCTAGCTCTTCACGAGCAGCAGAGCTAGACAAGCAAGCAACAAGGCTCTTTTCAGCCTTTCCTAAGGGTGTTTATCCTGATGAAATAGAATATATGTATATACAGGCTCGCTACTACTACTCGAACTACCCGAGACAGAACCAGACTTGCGTAGGAAAGAAAACAAAGTAAGTCCTCTCCTTAGCTCTTAGGCTAGCTCGAGGGGAACTGCTGGCAAAGAATCCATGCTGGGAACAATCTCTCTCCGCTTGAATGTTATCGCTTCCCTTGCCCCTTAAAAGGCTCGTCACTTAGACTCTTCATCTTAGCTTGTAGCTGTTCGATTGTCCTCTGATTCTGCTCGGATCTTGTCCTGTGAAGAAAACGAACTGAAGATCATGCGTTATAACGATTCACTGCTGCTTTTAGGAGCGCTCTTTTCATCCAACTAGTTTTATCGTAATAGAAGAAAAAGAATCAGAACGCCCAAAAACTCCCATGTCTTTCTTGGTTGGACCAACCCAA